CGGACTCATAGAGTTGTTCATTCTCGCCGATTCTCCAAGATCTCTGGTACGATCGATAAATCGTCCGTCTATGGTGAACCCCCGTCCAATAGTACAGGTTCTTCCGCAATCCCCTTCTCAAAGCCTTATTCTGTTCTAATCCGATCGCATCCGGACATATATGTGTGGAGAACGGAGCCAAGAAGCAAGGGATTCGCGGCACTCACTATGAAATTCAAGAGCAAGAGCAAGAACTATTGAATTGCGAGTTGAGGCCCTAAATGCCATGATTCATTAGTTGCTAACGCGTATACTCTTGCTGGGTTGATATGAGAAAGGACTAGCCGACACTACATTCGAAGGCCCGGCACATGAACAGAGGTCGCCTGCTAATTCCCAAAGACGAATTCACACTCGAAGGCTAGTTTCCAAGGAGCAGGCGATAACATCCGAAGCACATCGACAACTGACCACAAGATGGCATGGGACGAATGAATCCAAGCAGTAGGACGACAGCAAAGAGTCATTGCAGGCCAGCTGCTGGAGTGAGAGCCAGTAGACCACCCGACAGACGGGGACAAAGGGAAAGGGCTATGTTTCCATTGACTAAGTACAATTAAAGAACCCTGCAATCAAGAAAGTGGATAGGTTGTATGTTCGTTCCATGGAGGCTCGTGGGAGTCCGTCAATGGGGGTAAGCACTTCCTAGCAAACCTCAGCCCCAACGCAGGATCAGCTGTAACCTCACCGTGGTCTGATCGAGAGTCACGCAGGTGAGAACGACGCCCTAATGGCAGACCGGATAAGTGACTCTTGCCTCATATTAGGCGATCGACAAGACCGGAGTCGAAGCCCGACAATGACCCACCAAATAGTGCGTACCCCAGTTATATATATACCAATGAAAGCCCAAGAGAAATGAAAAACCTAAAAGCAAGAAGGAATGCTGTAGTCAACGGCATTGCAGCCTCCTGCGGCATAAAACAAGGCGACCAATAACGCCACCATCAGAGCGTACTACCTTTGAGAATATACCCTTCTCCTTCAACTACGACCTTCCCTAATGAGGAGAGGACTCGATTCGCTTTTTTTTCACGACTGCAAAAAAATGAATGGCAGGCAATGAAATTGTCTTTCTAAAGTATGATGACTCCCTACACTGTGAGAGGAACGGAGCTTTTCTAGTTGGACATGAGCGCAATCTCTTCCATGCAATGGGAATGAGCTAGCATTCGACTTGACGATTGAAGACCAGGGCTCCCAGAATGGGAAAGGATTCTATCCGATAGTTGGCTAAGGCAGGCGCTCCCTTTCTCGACTTGATACCTTAGACCAGTAATTCCAAAACCTCTGTTTTCATAACTACTTAATCAAGTATAACCGCTTTCTTAACTTCAATGAGTTGGTAGCCAAAGCTTACTCCGTGACAACTAGAGCGGGAAGAACTATTTCCAAAGCTAGCCAAAGCATTTTCAAAAGCCAAAAGCAAAAGAAATACACCTCTAAGGGGATGGCTGGCATCGGCAGCTCGATTAGGTCCTCTTAGAATAAAAATAGGTGAGCCGGCTAACGGGCTTTCTTTGACTTCTAAGAGCAAGAGTTCTCATGAGATTAGGGAAGGTCGTAGTTCTTGTCTTGATTGATTCCCGTTTGCTTTGTTTGCCGAACTGTGCGTTCGTAGCTTTTGGTTAGCCTGTACTCGAGGGCAAGTCGCTCTAAAGGTACACTCGGTGTTGCTGTTAGGGCATAGGTGATTGCAACTATTCAATGTTCTGCTTCTAATGATCTATAGTACTTTTCTGTTATGTTCTCGAGTCAAAGTAGCGGTGGTGATTTCTCAATTCACTCAGTTAGGGCCGGGCATGTGAGGTAAGCCTTTCCCTTCCCTGCTTTTCGGGTGCTGTGATGAGATCCGTCTTTCGGCAGTTTAGCTCTTAAGCTAAGTGCGGGAATCAAGTCCAGTTCAAGGGGAAGGCGTCAAAAGCAAGGAAGAAGCAATCCCCTATCACGTAAAGGCGCAGGAGGCTTTTCACTCCACTCGCACGCTCCTGTTAGTCGCTTTTCAATAAACATGCCATTCATTTTTTTGCAGTCAGTTGACGGGCACTTAATTTACACTTACTTGGCGGATCGATCAGGAAGTCAATCTTTCTCATACCGTTCTTTCGTATCTAGCCCCGCCCTATCTAAGTAAGCAAGCTAAAGCCGGCAGAGATAAATTGATCGCCGGGGCGGAGAGCTTTGGGCTTTTTTCTATCTTTCTAAAAAGCCTGCGACCGCTTCAAGTATGGATTTTCTAATCGGATCAACAATGAAACTGTTTTAGGGCAGTGAAGCTTTAAGAGATAGGGAATGTTTTGTTTCTTGGTAAGCTTGGGAGACTTAGAAAAGATAATTTCGTTGCGTGCGAAGCCCCTCTAGTTGCAGTTCAAAGTGTTGCTTTCTCAGTCAAGTCGACAAAATCAATCTCCGGCTTTGATCAGATAGTTTTTCTTTCTGCTCTGTTTTCGAGGGTCAAGCTCTATCTCCTCTGACTCCTTCACGTGCTCTAAAGGTAAGTTCCGTAAAGCTGTTAGGAAACTAAGGTGCTGTGATAAAACCTCTTTCTGGTACGGGTCACGGGAGGGAAAGTTCTGTAAGTGAATATCTCTCTCTGTTGTTAGCTGTTTTTAAGACTTTAGACCATGTGTTTTGGTCAGCGAAAGCGTCCCTTCTTTTTCTTTTTCTTTCGTGGCCGAAAGAGGGGAAGGAAGCGGAGGGGAGTTTCGGGAACAAAGCCCCCTTGAAAGTTAAGCCAGCCCTATAGTTTATTATATTTTCGCTATATCAACATAGCCAACTAGAAAACGCATCCGCTTGTCAATTCTTGGTGTAATACTCACTCGTAAATGATTATTCTTGGTGTAATACTCACTCGTAAATGATTGGTGTCATAACATTTTTTCACTGATCAGGTGTGACTTACAGGGCTAGAGGGCTCATCCGTGTAAGAATTAGGAATTCCTCTTCCAACTCGTCCCGGAATGGGCGTTATGGCAAAGAACAAGAAGAAAACGAAAGGAGGAATTTGTCCAATAGTAACAAATGGTGCCTCCACAGGTTGACATCCGATCCAACCTAGTAGTAAGCGATCCGCCAAAAGCAACCAAAATATTCCTTGGTGAATCGGGCGAAAACTTGAACTACGCACATACATACTTTTAAAAAAAGGTAAAGCCAACAGACATATAGAAACTGGTGCTATTGCGGCTACACCTCCCGATTTGTCAGGTATACTACGAAGAATGGCATGGATCGGTAGGAAATACCATTCCGGCACAATATGAGGCGGGGTGGGCATCGGATTAGCAGGTATATAATTGTCGGGATGCCCCAAAACATTAGGAGCATAAAAAATCCAAATTGAAAAAAAGATAGCAGAAGCTACCCGACCTACTAGATCCTTTACATAAAAATAAGGGTAAGAAGCAATTTTATCCATCTCTGAATGTACACCTAATGGATTATTTGATCCATATTGATGCAATGCGGCCAGATGAAGAAGACTGGCGCCTACTAAAATAAGGGGGAGTAAATGATGGAGACTAAAAAAACGATTTAAGGTGGCATTGTCCACGGAGAAACCACCCCAAAGCCAAGTCACTATGGTATCTCCTACTACAGGTATGGCGCTAGCTAAGCTTGTAATTACTGTAGCTCCCCAAAAGCTCATCTGACCCCAAGGCGGTACGTATCCTGTAAAAGCTGTCACAATCATTAATAGGAAGATTACAACTCCGAGACACCGAACTAATTCCCTAGGACTGCTATAACTCGCATGATATAGACCACGAAAAATATGAAGGTGAACCACAATGAGAAACATACTTGCCCCATTAGCATGCATATAACGGAGCAACCAGCCCCCTTCAACATCTCTCATAACGTGTTCTACGCTGTTGAAAGCTAGATCCACATGAGGTGTGTAATGCATAGCTAAAAAAACGCCAGTGACTATCTGAATGACTAAACAAATACCAGCTAAAGGACCGAACCCCCACCAATAACTAAGATTGCTCGGGGTTGGATAATCTATCAAATGCTGATTAAGTATGGAGGATATAGGTTGTTTAAGAAGAGAGAATCGTTGGTTCCTTATAGTCATTTCTCTTTCCTATCGTGACAACTCTTGTTCCCCCACCTTTTTAGCGTTCTGGGGCCCGTAATAGTTAGCCTTTCTTCCACCAAATACACCTATAATAGGATGGAGGGGGTATAGAGCGAAAGAAGCGTCGAAGGGCCTGGGTTACTGAAGAGTCGTCCGACTGCTCGGTGACCGAATCAGAGAGGTTTTGACCGCTTTTTCTTCTCTCCAGCACTCTCGGATTGATCATATTGCTGCAACAAAGCAAGCTTAGGAATGAATCTAATGGAAATTTAGGTGCTTGGAAGATTCTTCTTTCCTCCTCGGTGAAAGAGGGCAAAGGTGTGTGGGAGAAAGAATTCTGAAAGGAGAGAATAATTCGTCCACAAAGGGGGTATTAGATTCATTAGTATTTGTGCGAGCCCTAAGCAATTTGAGGTTCTCGCTCGGGATATCATCTTCAAACTATTCCTGTTCCATTAGCATAGCTAAATTAGAATAGGATGACGAAGCCTCAGGAAAAGTAAGCCCCTTGCCTTGATTGAATTTGGCTTCGCTGCGCCCTGAATAAATCTAAAAGCTTATTGATTTGATTCATCCCATTTAATTTGGGCGAGAGGGAGGCTGTGAGTCACCTGGGCTACGGATTTCTCGGTTGGTTGATTCTCGAAAGGTCTGGAGAAATCAAAAAAAAGGCCTTTTTTTTTATTGTACAAGATATGGTCCCGACCCACAAATGAATAGGAAGCGGGGCGAGGGTCTTTCATTAAAGGGGGGAAAGAGGGGTGGGGCTTAGTTCTGGGGGGGCCGCCTTGCGCTGCTTTGGAAAGGAGAGAATTTTAGAAAGTCACTCTCGGAAACTCTTATTTGACGTAAATATGATATGGGCGTTGGTTTGACCAACGAAATGAAGCACTTTTTTCTCTTTATCATTCGGAAGGCATTGACTATAGACATGCCTCTGACTTCAATGGTGGGAACAACCCAGGTCTAAGTCTAAGTCTCCGGCGCTCCAATGAACAACAGTTCTCAGCCTTACTTTATTTAGAATAGTGGTCGATCAAATACACCTATAATTAGTGGAGTTACATTCGCAACTTAATGTTATGTTCACCTTGTAATACATCTATAGGGATATTGATATTATATCTTTCCAAGAGTACTACCCTGTAGTTCTATTTCTGGGGAGACAGGTGCGGTAGAGAGGTCCCCCACTTCGATTCCCGCCCCGTTAGCATCTCCGATCCGAGATAAGGGATTACGTGGTTCGGTCCGGAGCCGGCCGGTAATGGACCTACTTACCCTTTGTGGACCAGCTGCAGAGCTAACCCTTGTTCTATTGGTTTTGTGGTTGCTACCAAGACGATTTCTTTATGCCCATCAAAGGACCTCGAGATGCTAATCCACGAAAAACGATACGATAAATTCGAAAGAACTCATATACGGAACGAGGGCGACCAGTGGAAATACATCGGTTTCTTACTCGTGCAAAGGAACTCTTTCTTGGCAACTTGGACAACTTATAACGATGTTTGTCCCGCATATCACTAGGAAGATCGGGATCTTTACAAAAGGCTTTATAAAGCTTTCGTCTCAATTCATATTTAGCCGCGAGCAATCTACGTTTGTGATCTCGTATATTTCGCTTCTCCGACATCTTACTGAGTTTCCCCCTCATCTTTTTGCAAAAAGCCGCTCCACGGTGGTAAAGTCTCATCTTGTGTGTTGGCCGAAGTGACAATAGTCACATTGAACCCTCGAATATGTTCGAAGATCTCGAAATGATCTTCCAGTTCCGGGGAGAATTCGCAAAACTCCGTTTCCATCGAGAATAGAATTGAGTTTTCCCGTATTTCGACCAGAGAATCTAACAGAGACATTACTGTCGAGATTCTGACCGAAAAATTATACATTCCAGGCCCTCGGAGAGTGCTTTGTCGTGCTAGGTCACTGACATATCCAGTGTCTTTATCGGACCCCAAGAATGGATTGGATCGAAACGACTTTACTCTCGAACCCCTTTGTGTCTGTATGAATCTCTGACCGCGCGGAATCTCCATAGCCAATTTTACATTTTTGATTCTTAAATCTGAGGGTGCCTTTGGGACTACTCTGATTTCAAACGATCCAGGAACTTCCATAACGTTGGCGTGATTCGGTTTGAGCAACGGATCCTGACGTGATACATCTTCGTAATGAAAATGGAGTGGAAACATGAGTTGGCTTTTCTATTGTTTTCCTTTCTCGAGTTGGCTCCTCCTCCTCCTTCTCCTTTAGGATAGGATCGTCGTTGGTCCTTCGCAATATTCGTAGATGTGGTAATCTTTGCAACCGGTGCAAGGGTCTCATCGTAGTCTACTCCGTACTCTTGCGCATAACCCGTTGCAACAAACAATATTCGTAGATGTAGATAGCACTCATTTTTTGATTCATTGAGACTTAGAATACGTCATTTTTGAATATGGCCTTGCAGTCTTACGTCACTTCCAGGTTGGCATGCGTTCACTTTCTCATGCCAAGGCTTCCTTATAGCTCCTCGTTTATGCTCTCAAGCCACCCAGCTTTCATGACTCAATATCTCTCCCGTTTATTGAAGTGCCACTAATCTTTAGTTGTTCATATTAGGGCCGATACAAGTCAAATAAAAAGGTTTGATCAAAACAAACAAAAAAGAGGACTTACTTCCCTGTACACGGAACACTAACTAAAGCCTTGTAAAAAGTCAAGAAAAAGCTTTGCCTTTATAGTGTCCCTAATTTTGCTTTTTCTTTTTTTCAGAACAAACTTTCCTTCTCTTATGCAATAAGATCAGTCTGTAGCTTGCAGTAGTAGCAGTTTCGGGCCGCAATTCGATTATCGAATTGAGTAAGGCCGGAGCGATTAATAGGAAGGAAGCAAGCAGGAGTTTCCATTAGCCTAATTCCTTTGTCTTCCTTCGGTTCATTAAGGGTAGTTTTTTGAGGAGACTTTCATTAAACCCAACATTTCACCCATGTTGTCTTAAGTTGCGGTACATCGTGGGAAGGCGTCCCAACCATTGTGGTACATCGCAAGAAGTCGAGGTAAGTTGAGGGTGCTAAGCGCGAAAGCCCCAATTCGTTAATAAAGGTCTTCTTTTTATGTTATGCCATTATTGAATGCAGGGTTTTAGCCCACCCTTGCTTCTTTGGATGCCAATGCGTCTCTTGTTTCAGCTGATTCTCCTTTTGCTACGGATGAAGATTTGGATACAGGGCATCTTTCTACCATAAAAACGAGGGTTTATGACCCCAACTGGCCAGAAATGAGGCTAGAGTTATGAATTTCCGCTTGAAGAATAGAGTAATATATGTGGCTTCTCAAGGGAATCTTTCATGCTGTCTGAAATCCTTGTTTTCAATCTGTATATCCAACCCAAGAGTGTACCGGAGCGAGCACTAAATGTGCCGGGGTGGAAGTTCCTCCTCATTTGATGATCGTGTGTACATTCACGCGCGAATTGCGTCTTATATTATATAAGTCTTGTGCGATCCCGCTGTTCGCCTGCTGAAACCTACCTGGACTAGATCTTCCGACTCTCGCTTAAAGATGGATTGGCGGGTTTCGAAGAAGACTGGCTTTCTAGGGTAAGGAAGGAACTTCCCGGCACGGCTAAGACAATGGAAAGTGACGTATGTACAGCTGACGAGAGTTAGAGGGTGTCTCCCTACTTCCTACTGGACGTGGAAATTATTGCTCTCATTCTTGTATGAATCCGGTAAAGCGGCTCGTGGGCAAAGGTGAATCAAGTCCATTCTCTCTGTCCCGATTATCGCGTGAGCTGAGGGGGGGAACTCGGCAGAAGATCGGTCTGCAAGAAAGGCCTACTTATCCACGGGTTCATTTGCTTAAGACGGCTGTGCAGGGCAATCGGGTGCAGTAAGTATCGCCTCTCAAGTTTTTTAGCTCTTCTCTTCCAAATAGGGCTGGTCTTGCTTCTTTGCTTACTTAGCTGTGCACTCTTGCTTCCCTGAGACCCGATCCAACAACCCGAGCTTATGCCGATTCTTATGCACCATCTGATTCTGATTAAGCGAACTCTTCCTCCAGGATGCTGACCAGGATATGGAATGGAGGTTCAACCTCATTCATAAGCTTTGCCTATGACTGACGGCGGGCATAGGGCTACTCATAAGGAGCCGCTCGCATCTTTCCTCTTCCTTGTGAGGTCCCATACCACTGGACATGCAGATGCAGGCGCTATTTGCCCAATTGAATGAGATCTTTCGTTTAGTAAACAAAGGTAGGGCACGAAACTCACTTACTTTGTCTTAGAGAAATGGCCCTACTTTCGTCACCTGACTTAGAAACAAACCTCTCATCCGTGGATTCGGATGCTCAAATGCTCCGGCTTGACGCTGCCACCGGATGGTTCAATAGATTCTATTTCCGGGGTATCCGAAGTCTCTGGTCTAGCAGGCCTAAGATCGAATGGAATTGAGAGCTTTAAGTCGTAGTTCAGGCTGTGTGCTTGAACTGACCTTTCGGGAAGGAATGGGGTTATTTGACCAGACTCGGCTTCCTTGCGAGGGTGAACCAATTCTTATCCTTCCCCTCTCACCGCCCATGTTTGCAGAGACGAAAGGGAATCGGTCAGGCCTAGCGCTTAAGGCTTCTAGCTCCTCTCCTGTTGATTTGATTTGTCACCTCGCATCTTTCGTTTGACTTTCAACTATGCAAATAAATAGGCGGGGCTTATCATTGCGTTAAACTGCCTTTCAAGGAAATGGGCTTCAAACTATTCTGACTGGCCGTACTCGACCTTTGGATCAATGTCCCATCCACCGCCCTTGTTCTCGGTTGCTCCCCAGGAGGGCACTATGGAGCAACGTTTGAACGCGCTCGGCCTTGTCCACCCTTTCCGCTAAGTATCCCGCTCTTCCCTTGAGTAGACAAGACAAACAAGGTAGCCATTCCATCATGAGGGAATGTCCCATACCATCCCAAGTCGTAAGCGACAACATGCCCAATCTGTCATAGCCAACTCGTTTGCTTCTACCAAGCCCACAAGCTTGAGTCTTCAACCAAGACTCGTTGTTCACTTGCCAATTGCATCACCAACTGGTCAAGTGCTCAGCCCGTCAAGGTCTCTGCCAGAAGCGAAAGTTTCAACCGAAAATGGCTTCTAAAACTCAGGCAACTTCAGCACCGGCTCAATCACCATCGCCATCTTCAAACCGTCAAAAGCCTTTTGACAAGCTTCAGACTAGTTCTAACCCCGATCCATCACCAGAGTCAATTCGTACACAAAATGGAGAGTCTAAAACGTCTCGCTTCAGACACCCCCTTCCCTTAATGAAAAGCCCCTATTCGAGTAGTCTCATAGGTCTGACCAGGGGCTCGGTTCCAACCATTCTTTCTAAGGACAACCTCGCTCCTAGCGAAAGATCAAAGACTTCGAGGAAGAGGAACAATTATGCGTGCGCACCTGGACAAGATTGAACGATTAACGGAGGAAACTCATGGATCACGGTCAGGCATGCGAGACTTTGGCAGGGTACGATAAGCCGTAGTACGAGAGGCTTTTCAGGCAATATTTTCCGACATTCTGGCTGTATTATCCGACCGATCCCTCGGGCCGATGCAGTCATGACAGCTTTCTCATCTCTCATCTATGGGCACCTCTGTTTTAGGGTCCATATATCCCCATCCAGCTCTTAACCTTTTAACCGGGCTCCTGTTCACGCATGCTTTTGGCTGGAAATGCTTTCCCGTGGGCTGGGAGAATAGTAGCCGCCTCTTGTCGGGAAGCGAGGTGGATCGACGATAGGATATATGTAGGGCTATCAAAAATGGGTGTCTGATTGCTTTGGCAAGCTAGAGTGTGGCATCCCCTTTTCCGACCCAGTAAAATTCCATACTTCCTCCTTAATGCACTGGTAGTTGTGTAAGGGAAAGAGCATTCAGCTGCAATTCCATTTACGCAGGCGCATTCATAAGTTCCCCCGTTCGTTTGAGAGTCAGAATCCGATACATACATATAAGAAAGCCCATTTAAGCACTAACCATTTGGTCAAGCGATTCCACTTTTGGGCTTGTTGCCACGTAGGCATAGTACCGGAAAGTACGGATTCGGGGTTCATCCCTCAATCAAGCACTACTTGAAAGTCAGGATAGATTCAACTCTCAGTTAGTAAGTACCTTTTCTTTTAAGCAAGAACTCTTAATCGTTCGTATCCCATACCCATGGGCTACTTCACTGAGACGATGGTAGGAGTTGTAAAGCTGGTTTGATAGAAGCAGCTGTCAGTCGCAACTAGTCGGAATGAGTTGAGGACGAGATGCGAGGTTAGAGCTAGCGGGGTGCCCCCTAAAATAGTAATAGATTCAATTGCAATGAATGTAGTAATGGAAGTGCTTGTTTTTCAAACAGAACACCTATAGGCGATGGTTTCGGGGCCATATATAACGGAAAGAGGGGCTGGTGCTCTTGCAGCAGCTTGTGGCCTTGCCTGCTGAGGTCTCCTTTCATAATGATTTTTCCTGACGATTACCTGCGGTCGTGGGTCTCTGAGCTATAGTAGTTGACTGTAATGTATTGACCTGATCGGTAGCGGTATTCTTCTTGATCAAAGTGTTTTTCGACTCTGTCCTCGGTGCTCTGGTATATGGGGGGTGTTCTGTCCCTGATTTCTCTTTCCATGCGGACTTCACGTTCATCTAGGTCGAGGAAGGTTCGACAGTATCCTAACGCGATAGCACTCTTGGTGGAACCTCAGATGTTGGAGAAAGCAATGCAGACGGCATCGCCTTCAGGTATCATGAATGTCGCTCTTGAGGCGAGGCTTTTCCATCGATCTATGAAAGACACTACACTCTTATCTGCTTTCTGTGTTAAGTTCATTAGCTCAACCAATGATGGCAGGTGATCGGTCTGATGCTTGTACTGGTGTAGGAACCTGGAAACAACATATTCAAACGTCCAAAGTTCATTTCATAAACTCATAAACAGGAACTAATGCAAACTAACGTGCGGCTTCTCTCTCGAGTGACTTCTGGAAAAGATAGATCAACATTCTTAGATTATCTTCTTCAATTCGCACAAGCTCATTTCCTTGCAAAAGGCGACTAGATGTTGTATTAGATCGCCTGTCTATACTTACTGAACTTAGGCATCTTTAATACTGGCTATTGTTAAATACCAGGATGACGGCAGAAATCTCTGAATCCAAGGCGATGAGATTGAGGTGCATGTCTTGTCATGTACTTTTCGAAGAAATTCTTGAATTGTTCTTCTTCTATGGGCTTAATCATTAGCTTCTTCGACTGACTTGGCCAAATAGAGACTGAAAGAAGCTTCTATTTATAGGCGTTGGAGGAACTTTAAACAAACCTTTTTTATTATTAGCCAGAATTCTTGTCTTAGTTCCGTAACATGGTTCACCCCCGGCTTTTCATGAATATGGAACTCCCCTCGTCCAATCCTCACTCGATATTCCATATCACCTTGCCTACGTGAGACCGAAGCTAGCTCTCTTGATTGATTTGATCAGACGCTTGCTTTTTTTCCCCGGAAAGACGGAAAAAGCCCCTTTCCAGCTCGCTCTCTCAGTCCACTAACACCAGTTACACTAAGTCAGTACAGCAAACGCACTAGCAATAGCAATAACCAGAGCCCCTAGCCACAAGTCATGTCCCAGCGTAAGTCTTTCAGAACCTCACCCTCCTTAATGGCTCGAGCAGGACGAGCAATCTCCGTTTTCGCAGTACTACTATCGAGGTGGGCTAGCCCATCAAAAGGAATACCAGACCCCTTATAAAGCGTCAAGTCGAGAGTACGCCGTCCGGAAGCGTATTAGGGGCCAACTCATAAATTCGAATGCTACTGCTTAAGATTAGATGGTTCCAACGCCTATTTAAAAATAAAGACTCCCTGGGGATGCCCTTTTCTCATTCAGCGGGAAGTGCTGCCTATAGAGATTACAAAGCTGGGCTGGCGACTTCTTTTGGTATGGGTGTCATGAGACGCTATCTCAGAAGGGAGCATTGTCGCGATGCTTCCCTGTACCTATAAAAAAAGGAGAGGAATGAAGAAAGAAAGAATGTATAGAACCTTGAGCATTCTATCTTCTCGGCAATGGTAGAGAGTAAAAAAGAAGTATCCGCATAGAAGGATTGCTAGTATACCGGGTGGATGTTTCTCTTTTCTACTTCAGCGAAAATGTTCAAAGCACCATCTTCGTCAATTATCTTGATGTCGAAAAGGAAGAGATGCTCTGGCTTTCTTTGGTCTTGAACTCGCTCCCCGCTCGAAAATGAATGTTGGAAACTCACTACTGACATGCGACCTCTACTATAGGTTTTAAGTGGTAGAGATCCGCCTATGGTGATTCTATTCAATTGACATTACCTGCCCTGAAAAAGCTCACTTTAGAGTTCCATTCCCGCGGGTAGCTAAGGGAACGATAGCAATCCGTGCTATGGGCTCACTCACACGATCCGATTTCTTTGTCTTTCTAATCGCAGGAGCATAAATCCGCAGGGGAAGGAAGGAGCGAACGAGTGGCTTAGCTGACAACTGCTTTCATTCAGGAAAGCAAAGATTCCACTCAAGAAGTAGCTGCATCGGTTTAGCAGCCCTTACTCGCTGACTTCCAACACCAAGGAAAGTAGCTTCTTTAATGGCCCCAGCCTAACGGGAATAGAAGAGAGAGTTCCTAACTCAAGGATAACTACTAGGAGATTCTAAACTAATTAGCTGCAAGCGTTATAGGCCCTTGAGTGCTTTAACTCCCGGAAAGGAAGACTTAGAGACGATAGCAGGGCTTATTATATATACACCGCCCCCGCCATCATTAACAAGCATGCTTTACGCACCCATCATGTAGAAGTCCAACCGGTAAGGAAAGGGGAAAGCCCCTCTGGCCAAGGCTCATCAAGAGCTCACATGGGATGAGGGTATTCATCGCTAAGAAATAGATGACTATGCCTTTCCTAGTGCTGAGCCGATGGCCTTTCCCAGTCTTCATTGGTAAAGTATGGGTAATATATGTGCTTCTATGCTTCATCGTAATAAGCCTGTGTTGAGCAATTTAGCTCGACTCTTTTCTTGGGAGAAGCACTAATTTCATTCTATTGAGACCTAGAGGCGATCTATATAGAGACCGTGAAGCTAGCCCATTAGGAATCGAAAAGAGTGTGTTTGTTTGAAGGAATTAAGTAAGGAGGAAATTCTTATGCCACAAAGAATCTTCTTTCTATCTCCTTATCTGCCTCCCTTCATTGCTATTCTTTGTCTAATGAAGACGATTGATCCGGCGGCGAGACGATTCTGTGCACTCAGGAACACAAGTCTGGAACGGAGTCACTTGCCTTACTAATATATTCTTTACAACCTAGGAAAGGCTCCTAGCCTGCATACTGCTCCTAGCGCAAAAGAATAAGAGGAAGACGGATAAGGGGATTTTACTCTTCATGCTTGCGCATTGTCTTATTCCTCGACTCTATCTAGATCTAGCCAAAGGTGATGAAAGAATTGGATCTATCTAGTAGCGAACCAGCAGCAAAGCGCTTCCTCGAAGGCGAAGTAAGCGCAGTTTCCGCGAAAATGGCAACTATCAAGTAACAGGCTAGCCAGTTACTTGATAGTTGTTGCTCACACCGAGAAGTCTATGTCCAAGGCAGGGCCGAATGTGCGGGCTCGGGGCTCCAACTAATCTAGCATCGGCTTGCAGGCCGACGGCACCGGCAGAGGCGGCTCTGTTTGCTTGCATTCTCTGTCGCACTAGACAAAAGGATAAGAGCCCTTTCCTAATTCCTTGCTTGTCGATCCAGGTGAGCAACTAGCTTTTATACGATTGAATTTTTTACAGGTTTATTTTCGCCTCCTAGCCTTTTTTTTTTCAAAGTGCCCTTTCCTAAGATGTTTCTCTCCTTGCTTATTGATTAGTCGTCGAGCAACTCCGTCCCTTTCTGTGGGACAAGCTTTTTAAAATGCTTATAGAAAGCTAGTTTTCATTTCAGGCAAGGTTAGAGTTCAAGCCAGGTTACAGTTATTCTTCAAGGCAGGGGGAGTTGTTTTTATCGCCAGTGATGGTTCAGGCAATTCTACTTCTGATCTATCAAACCCCTAATCTAACGAGCCTGTTGCAGTCCTTAGGCGAGCAAGTCAGTTTGAAAGCTAGATTCCTTACGCAAGAAAGCCTGGGATAGACACGAAAGCAAAGGATCTTAGGCTATTTCTACTTCTTTTTCAAGCGAGCAAGAGAGGACTAAGGCAAGGGCTAGAGCCTGTTCAGTTTAATAAAGTTTTTTATCATATATCATAAGGGATTACCCGTGCCATTTCCATTCCTTGAGTGAATTGATAAAATATCTCATATTACTTGAGTGCTTATGAGTATCTATTTTCAGGCCTCCCTATGCTTGGAGGGAGGGTTTCATTCTAATTCTTCACCATCTGACACTAATTATAGGTGTATTTTGGTTCTCGGGTAAGCTAGAAAGCAAAGTAAGCCAAAACCTGTGGAAGTATCTCATACCTCACCCCTCTTAGGAAAGGCAGCAGCAATAACTCTCCGGGCTAGCTCTCTCGGGCTATTCTAATCAGTGCTTCTACGTCGGTTCAGGTGAAGTGCTTTCATCCCTTGTTACAGCGAGTGTTCCAGTGAGAGCTGTCCTTTTTTCAAGAAAGTAAAAAAGCCCAATTGGAGTCTTAAGGGAAAGGTAGGCTCCTCCTGTTGAAAGCCCATCTAATCGAGTTGTAGTGCTAACTCCTGTTTCTAAAGAATTGAAAGAAAGAGTTGTATTTTCATCTCCTGGAGTTGCATAGCCAGTTGTTTGACTTTCTAATAAGCTAACAAGCTAACGATCTTACAGGCCCAATATACTTTGCTTGGTAGAACTATTGGGCTTTGGCTCTTGGTCCACTCCAGCCCTTTGTAGTGCTTCCGCAAGCCCTGTCATATCTTCTGTCATGCGTTCTGCCTTCCCTGTGGAAGAATGTTCAGCTCCTGTGTTTCAATGGAAGTTGGAATTGGATCTCTTCCTTGATTCAATGAGCCATTTCTAGTCCTTTTTAAGCCCAGTAGAAAAATGAAAGATTACTTGTGTTTTCTTTCCCCTAAAATTGCTAATGCTTTCGAGCGAGTAAAAGCTAGGTAGTTTGAAAGCCTTCCAATTGGAGTGCTATCATTTCTACTCTTAATACCGAGCATAAGAGCTAACAGGCATACCATAGGGATAGCTTTTATAACAGTTCTAAGGCCTCTTCCAGCCATTGATTCTGTCTGCGAGCCTGTTGGAGTCCTCTTTTTTTGTGGTCCAACTAAGATAATATGCCAGCGATCCCTTTTTCACCTTTACTTTAAGCAGTCCCTTAATCAAGTAGGGGTTCTGCATTTGCAGGCCTAAGGCCTCTTTTTCCTTACAGTTGTGAGGCCAGACCTAAGAGAATGACTTTTCCAGGCATTTCTGCTTATCTTGGATAGGTCAGATATGGCGTGTATAAGGCTAAGACGGAATAAGGCTTGTAATAGATGTAACGCTTTAATATGTGTAATAGGCTTTTAGTTAAGCACTCCCATTTCGCTAATCCTAGTGCTTCGTCCTTACAATGCTTGTCTAAGGGTTCAAAACCTGTGACAGCGGATGCGGACGGTACTGAATGAAAGCGCGGGATGGTTACTTTAATCAAATCTCTCTTTCCTGTCTCTTTACTGCCGCGAATCCGTTTAATTGCGGAATAAGCAGTCTTGGTGCTTTGGGCCTTGCAGAAGAAGCAACAGGAACATAAGTAGCTCTTTCAGTCCGATTATGCGATACTTGCTACTTGTCTAGAAGAAAGAAGGAGAGCCAATCTCTATCTCTAAACCAGGAGTGGGGGCTACTGTTAGCTCTCCGCTCAAGAAGAACCAATCCTTATTTCCAACAGCTCGTTGCGCCCAACCGTTACAGCAGCGACAGGAAAGCCATCTCTATCTTCAACCGGAAGTCGTTAGCGGCACTGGCCTTAAGCCGCTCTTTACGCAGAACATAAGCAAAACTTGACTATCTTGCTAAGTAGCAACAATAAGCACTCCAAACCAGGAGTGGCCGAACGACCGGACATCTATCTTTCCTACCGGGCGGGCGAACCTGTTTCATAGTCAACTCTTTCAGCTTTGCTTATGCTTGACTTTGTTATCCGTTCACCTTTTCTTTACTAAACCTCCTCACCCGGAACAGGAACTAGGACCTTCGAAGGGGAACTACTGACCCACCTCCATCCCCTCCCTAACGCCGCGAATCACCTGGATTTATCTTATTGCCATCCACAGAGCCCGGACTAGGAACATCTATGGCACCGGAACCGGATGCAGCGGCATCTGAACCAGGAACCAGTGATTCAGAAGCTAGCCTTTCACCCTATCCAATGACCCCGGAGAAGAAGCAAACATCTCATTCTCAAGTTCTTCTGCTGGCCCCTCCTTTTCTTTCTCTTCCATCCGCCCCCCCTATTATATAACCGGCAGGCAGCATTCAAAGTCCAATAAACCAATTCCTTTACCTGTATTCGTATCCTTGCCAGCTAACGGGAACTACCAAACCCAGCTCTCCTGATCTCTCTCCCAATGGAAGGAGGTGACCCAATAGAACATCTTTCGAAGGTAAGCTACAAAGCATCCATCAAAATCGGGGGGTGGGGAACTTGAGGGTAAGAAGCAGCTGACTAGAGCCATTAGGTTAGGCATCATCTCAATCTCCGGATCCAAAGGAATCGCAGCTCTCCTCCACCTCCTTCTCAATCTTTTGATTCCGATGCTTCCAGCAAGTAGCTGACAGCGAGTGAGCCTTCACCCTTACTTGCTTGGGGATTTCCATGATTCGGAACCCGGTTATATAATAGGGGGGGCCGAGGTAAGGCGATTCCTTTGCTCCATATCCATTCTCGGGCGGAGAGAGACCAACTAATCCCATTCTAGGTGCTCTGCTGGCGATCAGGGGCTGGAGAAGCATAACTATGAACCTTCCCAGGCGCAGCTATCAATCCCATTCCATCTCCCGGATGAGAGGCGAGTAAGCCAATCAATCTAAAGCCTTCATCCCGAACCACTGGTATCGGTATCAATGGTCCATCTCCAGCTGACTAAAAGATGCTTGGCCCCCATATTATACCAGCATCGCTCGAAAGCAGAACTATGAGTCCTTTCGGTGCCACCAACCCAGCCAGTGGAAGCGGGCCTTCTGACAGCAACGAGCCATCTCGTGTGGAAACAATTGACCCAATAGCTTGATCTGGGCCGGCACCATCTGAGCTCTCAACTAATCCATCTTCTGGCCCTTTTACACCTTATCTAGTCAAAGGCAGCAATGAAAGGCTTGATCTCCATGTTATGTTCCCAACAGGAGCTAACCTGCTAGCGGCATCAAAAGCATGCATAAATTGGCTGGCCAGTAGGCCTGAACTCCTTGACTCGTCTTCTCCTTCCCCAGTTCCCGTGCCACCTAATGGATTCAAGCTGCCTGAACCGACCTATTTATGCATCTGGCTAGCCGCACAAAGGGCAACTCCAGCTGAGAAGCATCCATCCTCGTCTCCAAATCCTGTAATACTCTTGTGCCCAATGCCAGGGCAGCAAAGCCTTCTCTTTATCCCAATGGATCTGCTCCAAAGCAATCTTTTCTTTTTTGTTCTCCTGCTCCCAATATGGTCAAGGGACCCGAAACAGGCTATTTGTCCTCTTTCATCCGCCCCGACCCTTCGACTGGCAATCTGTTCTAACCGATGTGCCGGGAAGCGGATCCCCTGACTGTGATAGCCCTCAAGAAGCTAAGTTCCATCTTCCCCGAACAAAACATCTCTTCTAATCCCCTCCTGAGCTACCTATTTATCCTTCTCAAGTTGCTGTGCTAGGCTGCTGGCGATCAAAGGAATGAAGGAGCAGAACTAAGACCTTCTTCCCCTATTTGGAGCTACGAAGCATAACCATCAGCTTTTCCATGTCCCTCTTCCGCTGCCAAGCATCTAGGCGCCGGCGATTCCTCCTTCTACCATCAACTAATGGATCCGGGCGAGTCCGATGCCCGAATAAAATAGGTAAAACAAATAGGGATATGAGAGCTCATCCGCGGATCAACCCCCAGATGAAGCAGCAACTGGAGAAGCGCATCGAGTGAGATTCCAATGAAAGGAAGCAAATGAGCTATCCACTCCTCCAGCCGATCCAAAGCAATGAGCTTAAAAACCTCTCCCTTCCCTTTCTCCGATCATAAAGGGCGGGGCGGATACCTGCACTCAAAAGCTTGTCTTTCTCCCCTCACCGCCTTATTCCGTCACCCGAGATCCAAGTCAGCACCCGAAACAGGCTATTTCTCTTCATCCTCTGCTCTCGATCCAAAGCAATCTGCTTATTCCCTTTCTCTCGTCCCTGTACTAGTCAGCATCCGATTCAGTCTCATTCCGTTCCGGAAGGCTTGGGTTTAGCCTGAAGTAAGTAAGAAGGAATGGAACTACTTGAGAGTAGTCTGCGGTTCTTGGGCAAAGACTACTTACTTTGGAAGCTGAACACGAACCTCCGCTATTCCGGGTTCTTATTGAGCGTAGCGAAATCAAGGTTTATGAGAAAGCCTGAGAAAGGACGAAAGGAAGTTTCTATTCTCTTTATTTGCGTAGTTTCGGTCCACAGTGGAAGGCTCCGCACCTGAGCCTCGTTAGACTCAGCGGAAGTGTAAGGTGTAAGTGAAGAGAATAGAAGAGATGAAGTCCGTCCCTTAGCCTCCCTTTCTTTATAGTTCGACTAAGTTACTTCGTAACCTTAACGTACTTTCTTTCGTCCTTTCTCAGGTCTAACCTTCGCCACACTAATGGATTGCGGGCGCTTAACCCCTATTTTGTTTGTTGAATTAGAAATAACGGAACAAGCAACGGATAAGCGCGCTAGCGCGAAAGCCCCAGTTCGTGTTAATAGCGTTAGCCTTTATATATATAGGGCGTTTTCTTGCTGGGATGGAAAGACAAAGAAAGGGATCAGGGGGCTTTATGATCGGAGAAAGGGAAGGGGCGTGGTTGGTATGTCACTGGGCCCTATGGAGTAAGGGGGCGGACCCGCCTCAAGCAAAAATCGGGGGGGGACGCCGAATTCACATCAGAAATCGCCAACATGAACACAAACGAAATCTTGAATTGCGTATAGAAACAAAACGAACAACTTATATTTATTCTCGGAGCTGAGGTATGTATATGAAGAATGGCTTTTTGGTCCCTTTCGTCCAGTGGTTAGGACATCGTCTTTTCATGTCGAAGACACGGGTTCGATTCCCGTAAGGGATAGGTACTCATTCCCGGCCGGCGGTATCATTGCTGAGTGATCACTCGCTATCTGGCTGGAAAAGGTGGTCCGGAAGCTTCCTCTCTCCTAGCAAGCAAGACGAGATCACCACTTCTCTCAGTGATGGACTTCCTTTAATTCTTCCTTAGCCTTAAATTAATTAAATGTCCTTTCATTTCATAGATTCTCGAACCTCCGACAGAAAGAATCTCCATGCATGCGTTCTTTCTCTCCTCCCCTCAGCCGCACATCTCTTTCGTGCGCCCCCCCCCGATTTTTGCTTGAGGCCGTTTTTGTTAGGCATTGAACCCCACCTTAGGTGCTGAGTGGTGTCCTCCCCTCCCTAATACCTAATACATAGTTCCGTCTATGGAGCCTAAAGCTTAAACCATGGCAGTAAGCAGTAAGTTGGCCCAGCCTTCGCCTTCTTCAGTGGCCAAGTTGAAGCGTTCAACGGTTCTTCGGCCTACCACCTTTCTTTTTCAAGGTGGAGCTTGTTCAATTGAAGCTAATGCTATGCTGCCCTTCCCTTGTTCCAGAGAAAGCGGGGACTTTCTTTTTAGCTACCGGCCCAAACAAAAGAGATTAGCCTCTTGATCAATCGATTGATTGGATCGAAGCTTGATAAATAGATAATGCTGGGGGTTGATTGAAGTGTGAGATCAGACAGACCGAGCAACTAGCTGCTGCAGGATTGGACGTCTATCTATCTCGACGGCGGAAGGAATGCCCTTCTTTCTTACCTTACGGCTCGTTACCGCAGCGCTCGTTCACTCCAAGTGTAGTGTTTTTTTCAACCTGTAGTGTATCAGCTCTGGCGAAAGAGATGCCGGGTCGGTCAATTGCATTAGGTAGGAGATGCAGGACCTGTCTTAACCGCAAGTGCATTCGCTCTTCGATTCCATCCTCGATCCCACCTACCGTATGTATCTTCGGTCGGTATACTTTCTTCTCTATGTCGCCGTCTCATCAATGAGCGTAGATTGATAGAGATGGCTTTTGTGCCGGTCAATCTGTATCCCATTCTTCAGGTATAGTTTTGTTGGATCAAAGATCGGCAGGTGATCAGTCCTTTCTCCTCTGCCGTGGCATTCTTCCTTCCACTTACGTGAATAAAGTTCCAAGGCAGCAAGATACGGTTCAAAGAACAAGCTTCTTTATAGGTGTAGTTCCGTCAGGCTTCCTCATATATTTCACTATATATATAACTATTTTTCATCGATTTTCGCTTTCTATATTCCTTATTTATGTGGTCGAAGCACCACTACACCAGGTGGTAAATTAAGTGTATCGTTCGCAGCCTTCATTCCTGCCTGCTCGCTTCCACACACGCCTTGCATTCTGAACGGTTGCCCTTCCTTCAGTCGAACCCTGCTCCCGCTTAGATGGAACAGGAGCCCTGCAAGAACTAGAACAGGTACAAGGGCGCCCATTTTTTCGCTTATACAGACCTTGACTGCCGCAAATCCAGTCTTATACGCCCTATAGATGAGTAATAGGGAGCACCCTGCTTTTGGTCGTCCATAGGAAGAGAGGGGTCAGCGAGCAGGTGTTCCCCATCTTTGCTATAGGCAAACAGCCCCCATGTTATTTAGCGTGGGGAGCCTGCATGACAAGAGCAGGCGGCAGGCATGGTGCATGGGACCAACCACTTCTTTTTCTCGCCACGCCAGCCACTTCAAAAAATCATATGTTCTATTCGTCCGATTACTTTTTTTTTCTTTCTAGTTCCGGGACTTTCTTTCTTAAAAGGCCGGCTTATTACGCCGCTTACTTACCTAACGTATACGCTTCGCTACGCTTACTCACTTTCTTTCAAGACAAAGAGGATAGCGCGCTTCTTACACTACCACTTCTAAGAGACCACTCTTCTACTTTGAAAGCGCAACAGCTAACCGGTTGCTTGCAAGTGGTTGGTTGGCTAAGAATCAGAAGCAAAAAGCAACTAAGCTTTAGATTTGCTTTAGCTGCCGCTTTCTTTCATAACAGAGCCGGGAATAACGGCTGGCATAGAAGTCAGTCTCTCGCACGCAGCAAGGAGATGCTGCTGCTGGATGTCACGGTTCTGGGGCGCCATGATCCTTCTCTCTGGAACAATCGAGGGCACTGACTGCATCAATCATCGCTCAGTGAGCTATTTATTGCCGCCAATAGCGCTTTGCTTGCATGCAAGGCGGCACGCCAGCGCCAGGTAGAGCTATCGCGTGCGGGCGAAGGAGATGAATTTCTGTGGTGGTACTGGACAAGCTCTAAGGGAATAATCTCTTTCTTATTTCTGCCTTTCTTTCCCATGACGACCTCGATACATTCAAATAAAAAAAACAAAAAAATCAAAAATTTCACTTCGAATTCCGGACCTCAACATCCTGCTGCTCATGGTGTTTCACGATCAGTATTGGAAATGAACGGAGAAGTGGTGGAACGTGCGGAACCACATATTGGATCACTCCAGTGCGGCACGAAGCCGCTGACGCCGAGTCGGCTCCTATGCCGCTAGCTATGCCCTGCTTGGTCCCCCGGCACGGTGGAGGTTCCGTAGCGCGTCATGAGCACCGGGCAAAAGGCGGGGCGGTTGAGCAACTCAAGCGAACCGCCCTACCTTACTACTTAATAGGGACAGAAGGGAGAAGGTTGTGAAGGTGGCCTCGTTATCCACACCTCCGGTCGGATGAATGGAGGACCGACCGACCCGGGTTTTCACGAGCGTTGGCGGGTCCTGGAGTGCCCGTCAAGGGCGCTAGCGCATACCCCGGGGTGATCATCACCACCTGCACCTCACATCTCGGCACAGTGGAACGTGTAACCCGCCTGCTGTCCCATTCAACTACATTTGTTCCTTTAATCCATAGCCTAACAGAACGCAGCAGCGAGGGACAACCCGCCCATACAGCCAGCGGGGAGGATGGCACTACTGGCAAAGACCGTCTGGCGAAAACGCCGCAGGCGCGAAGTGTGGTAGGCCTGCGCCGGGGGAGCATAGCATAGGGAGGAAAGGGAGCCCGGACGGTGGAAGAGCCAGGGGAGGCCGGGTCATTTGACGGAAATGGAAGGCTTTTTCCGAGCTCATGAATTCTTGGAAAAAGAGGGAGCGAGCTTTAAAGTAAGCGGGGGATCAATGAATAGATAGAGTCAACGGTACGACAGACAGCGCTGCCTACACGCGAATTTGCTTCCGAGGTCAGGTCGAGCAGTCTCAATTTCACTACAGGATTTGCGAATGAATGCTGGGCTGGGCCACCTCGAATGGCGTGAGCCGCATGCGGGGAGACCCGCACGTACGGTTTTTAGGGGGATCTGGCCGAAAGACCGGCCGGCGCCCACCCGACTAGAGGGACTGAGAAATTAATAGAGTACAAAACTTATCTTCAAGCTTTACCTTATTCTGATCGTTCAGAGGGCGATCGCGGAGTCACTGAATGAAGTCCTCCGTTTCTTTCGGAGGTGCTGACCCGCAGCGAGGCAGAGATGACTAAGTGACATATGGAATATGGCGACGACAACAGCATGTCGTAGAAGGAGATAACAGGTGGAGCCAACGACCCACTAAGACTAACGTATCTACAACTACATCCCCGAGCAGCAGTCAAACGGGGGCGTGAATGCGAGATGCCAGCGGAATGATCGGCCGGACAGAGGCTAGGGCTGCTTCCTTCCCACCGCGTCCTTCCTTGTGTGTCGGAGATACAAAGCGAGTGCACCGGAAAAGAACGGGAACTGGGTCGATCTATTCTATGGCGAAGCATCCGAAGCATAACTGCACACTCACACGATCTTTGCCGAGAGATAGGAGCATTCGGTGGAACCGGTGAACTACACTTGCTTCTGGATAGATGTGTGGGACAGAGGGCTCGTGGTACCTTCTGCCCACCCTTCCTCCTCCGCTTTGATAACCGTGTGAACGGAGAGTGGGCAGAAGGGAAGGAGGTCCTCATACGGAGTCGCACACTTACTTGAGCAGTGACGGTGACTTGGTTGCGTAACGTAATATGGATTCAGTCAGCGAAACTCCCTCCAACTCAATCAATATCAACAACATGTCGTGACGAAACAAGCAACGGCGACTAATGAATCATGGCATTTAGGGCCTCAACTCGCAATTCAATAGTTCTTGCTCTTGCTCTTGAATTTCATAGTGAGTGCCGCAACTCGCAATTGAATAGTGCTAAACAAGCAAGGGATGAGCGCGCTAGCGCTACCAGCCCCAATTCGTGTTAATAGCGTTAGCCTTTATATATATAGGGCGTTTTCTTGCTGGATTGCGGGGCCTTGCTTCTTGGGTTTGCGACTGAAGGAAGTAGGGCTCCTATTGAAACGCTTTCCCTCCCTCAAACAAAAGGCGGACCAGCTTTCCATACTAGTTGTTACGCTGAAATTTTTCCAATATAATTGAATAGCATGGCCTGGGGCTAAGGTAACTCAAGTGGGAGAGCCGTGTTATGGGTGACCTTATTGCACGGTTCAGAGAGCACTTGTGTATGTGATGCAAGTGAACGTGTACAAAAAAGCTGTCGTAAAGTTTCGTTGTTCGTTCCGTCGTCGACCCTATCTATGTTTCTACGATGGCCCAAGAACACGCTCATTCTTCAGCCGTAGAGAGACTTTTAAATTGCGAGGTACCATTACGAGCTCAATATATACGAGTGTCATTCCGTGAAATAACTCGAATTTCAAATCATTCACTTGCTTCAACTACTCATGCTATGGATGTGGGAGCATCAACTCCGTCCCTGTGGGCTTCTGAGGAGCGGGAGAAATTGTTGGAATTCTATGAAAGAGTCTCGGGAGCCAGGATGCATGCCAGTTTCATACGACCAGGTGGAGTGGCACAAGATCTGCCTCTTGGCTTATGTCGAGATATTGATTCCTCCACACAACAATTTGCTTCTCGTATCGACGAATCAGAAGAGATGTCAACCGGCAACCGTATCTGGAAACAACGATTAGTGGATATTGGTACTGTCACTGCACAGCAAGCAAAGGATTGGGGATTCAGTGGTGTAATGTTAAGAGGTCGTGCGACATGAAGACATTGATAGCAATATGGGGGAAGTTCCCATCAGGCAACAACGGTTCTGCCTGACCCTACTCAAGCATGCATATTATGTCAGTGAAGACTTGGTGTGAAGCCTTGGAGACGACGTACCCGGGGCTAGGGTGAGCTGAGGGGGGACAGCGTAAGTGAGCGAATGTGTGTAAGCCCAGTCAAACATGACTGTTCTAGGCGGGCCACCCACCTTCGAATGGTGTTGGTCCTACGGACCGTGAACGGATTCGCCTCTGGCCTCTGGGCACGTCGGAACCGCATGAGTTCACCGGGGTGGAGCACGGTCCGCCAAAATCGGCATAGGTTAGGTGCTATTGATGGAACATGGTAAGCCCATCTTTCTCCATATGGAAGTGCTGCGGGCACATAGAGATGTGGGTAGAGGAAGCCTCAAAAAGCGAAGGCCGAGCTGTAGGTCACGTGACCTGCACCGATAAGGTGGCTGACTGGGCTTTCTCCTTGATCAAAGCAGATCAGCTCGCCCCATTGGTCGGTCGAATCGGGCGGGCCCCTGCCCCGGAACGTCGAATGAAATAGGTGGCCTTATCTTGAATCAACCCTTTTGATATGATAGGCCCCCTTCCCCCT